GTCTTTCACATCCTCTTTTTTATATTTCATTAATTCAATTTCATTTTATTAAGACTTAATTCTGTAAAAAGCCCTGCCTTCTTTGAAATATCATGAACTGTTCTTGTTGGTTGAGCGCCTTTTTTAAGAAAATCGAGAATAGCAGGAAGATTTAAATAAGTTTGATTTGTTATCGGATCATAAAAACCCACCTTGTGAAGATCTCTTCCTTCTCTTCGGGATCGAACATCAATTGCAACGATTCGATAAACGGCTCATTGGGATAGATGTATATGAATAATACCCCCCCCTAGAAACGTATAAGAGGTTTTGGCCTCGTACGGCTCGAGAAAAAAAATTCAATGAGTAGAAGTTAACTCTCTGTATAAAATTCAAATATTAAATAGATTAATAAAAACATTAAATAAATTAGCCAGTATTGAAACCCTAAATATTTTTTTCCATAAAAAACATTCGTAACGTTCGTACTCTCGTAACTCAAGTTAAATAACTCTCAAATATCTCAACAGAGAATCCTTAAGTACTTTTTTTATTGAGTAGTCTCTAACCCTTTTTTTTGTTTGTCTCATTTTTTAGAATCAATTTGGATTCTTCATTCTAATCTAGTTGTTCAAACAATTGAAAACTGGATTTCCTTGTTTCAGGATTCTTTATCCTTACTTTGAATCTTTGGGTTTAGACATGACTTCGGTGATCTTGAATCGTTTTATTAAAAAAGGGCAGCAACACGCCCCTTATTTTGTTTATGATTTCTTTTCTTTCTATCAAAGAATCATAAAAACGCTTGATTCACGCATGATAGACTTTTTATTCAAAGAATTTTACAATTTTAAGAAAATTTCCTTTTCCATTGTCAAATTGCTTGAAAGGGCTTTTTTTTTCAATATAAAAATAAAAAGACTTACGAAGTTGTTCCAACTTATTGATTCGCACTAACCCTAGATCCTTACTCCTGCGAAAGGAATAAAAACTTTATATTCTCCTCGAGCTCCATCCTGTACTCTTTTTTATATTCCAAAAAAGTTTAGAACTCTAGTAAAATAGAACACAAAATGTCGAGCCAAGAGCACCTATATTCCTATATAAAAAGTGGCGGATCAAAAAATCCACAGCAGATCATGTCCTTCAATTCAAGTCGCACGTTGCTTTCTACCACATCGTTTTAAACGAAGTTTTACCATAACATTCCTCTAGTTTGTGTAATTGATTCAAGTATGGAATCATGAATAGTCATAGTTCAGTCAGTATATCGTAATCTATACTTTTTCTTTCTCTATGAATGGAATAGTGAATTTACGCGTAAAAGGTTCAGTCAGAATTCAAATGAATCCCATATTAGATTGTATATATGTAAAATCCAAATTTGAATAGAAATCTATATTTATATATATAAATTATATAAATATAGATTTTTTTTATTAAAACTTTGAGAATCTATGGTTCTACCTTACTTACCCGCATCACACACAAATTAAAAAAGCAAATAGATTTTTTTGAATTCGGTTGAAATGATGAAAAATAAGTTGATTCTTCTTTTGATTTCAATATTTTATTCTTAAAAAATATTGTATTTTTAAACAGAAAGAAAAAGATGGTGTACAAAGGCAATAGAAGATTGATTCTGATACTCTGGGACGGAAGGATTCGAACCTCCGAATAGCGGGACCAAAACCCGTTGCCTTACCGCTTGGCTACGCCCCATTTCGATTTTTATTCAAGACTACTAAAAGAGTAATATTGCTATTGGTTGTTCGTCAATTCAATTGAAGCCCAAATTAAATATAGATTACATTGGTGCTAGAGTTTTGACACGTGTAGATAGCAGCAAATCAAACTTACTTTATTGATCATTACATAGAATTCAATTAAGATATTGTATGAAAATATTATTTCTTTAATTCTCATAAGAGAATGAAAGGATTTTTGATTGAGTAAGTTCAACAAAGTCTTTTTAGACTATCTTTTTTTATTTTTTTCCTTATATAAAAAATATATTAATAACTCAATCAAAATAAAATTATCCACAAGAACACCAATTTTTGTTATGCTTAATATATTGAATTTGATCTGTATTTGTTTGAATTCTGCCCTTTTTTCAAGCACTTTTTTAGTCGCCAAATTGCCGGAGGCCTACGCCTTTTTGAATCCAATCGTAGATGTTATGCCCGTAATACCTCTTTTCTTTCTTCTCTTAGCCTTTGTTTGGCAAGCCGCTGTAAGTTTTCGATGAAATTCTTAATACTGTCTTAAAACTTAAAAAAAATTCACGATTTATATTCTTCCAACAATTCAAAAGATCAAAAAAATCTTGACGTATGAACGAACTCTCAATTCAAACATTTCATTTTTTTTGTAGCCATACTAAATCTGGATCATTCTATTTCCTAAATTTTATCCTCTTTTCCCTAAATGAAAGAACCTAATTAGATTCGAGTTCACAAAAAAAAATATCTAGATGTTGGTATGCAAATCTGTTTGAATATGAAAGACTCGACTATTATCTTATTACAAATGACTTTCTGAAACTTTTTTTTTTTATTTTTTTTCTCAAAAAAAATAAATCACTTGATTTATTGGTATCAAAATTAGATATTTGGTATAAAAATAGAGAATCTATTCTCTTTTTTTTTTTAGTAAGATCTTGGAGATTGTGGAATGCTTACTCTCAAACTTTTTGTATACACTGTAGTTATATTCTTTGTTTCTCTCTTCATATTTGGATTCCTATCTAATGATCCAGGACGTAATCCGGGACGTGAAGAATAAAAAAGAAAGGTTTTTTATTGCTTTATTTAATTAGTGGAAATGCTCGAATTTTATTAGGATTTTATCTATTACACATCATTAAAAGGAAAAAGGGAAAGAGAGGGATTCGAACCCTCGGTACGATTAACTCGTACAATGGATTAGCAATCCAACGCTTTAGTCCACTCAGCCATCTCTCCTAATCGAAAAGGGATACTTATTAGGTTCATTAGAAAAAAAAGGCTTGAAAAAGAACCTTCTCCACTTTATTCTTAAAAAGCTTTATTTTTTTTTTAGATTATTCTTTATATTATATATATTTTTGCATTTTCTATATTTTATTATATATAGATAATATAGATTAATATATATATATATTATATTATATAATTTTTTTTATATAACTTTCTTCAGTAATTCTATTTATATCAAAAATTTAGATAAAGATTAGATAAAGAAAAGGCGCGAACTCAAAAGAGAAATAAATAAAACCACAATAATAGAAATAGAGAATCTTTTTTTATTTTGTCTCGTCAAAACACAAGTAAAAGATCTTTTTTATTTTAATAGCCTGGCCTGGTCAGTCCCCAGCCGGGCCTTTTTTTGTTAAAGTTAAAAAGACTCATCCGATGGATTTTTAGACAAAAAAGATCTGAAATTGAAAAAAAAAATGGAATCAAATCTGCTTTTACTAATTTTATTAAGTTTTATTAAGTCGACGCGTCAACGCTAGAATTTTCTAATTTTTTTTTCAGATTTTTTTTATTACACCCCTGATTACTTTGTTCGACAAAAGATCAATTTATATGTAATAATGGCATTGTAGCGGGTATAGTTTAGTGGTAAAAGTGTGATTCGTTCCTTTAATCCCTTTAATAGTTAAAGGGTCTCTTGGTTTGATTTATCGTCCGATCAAAAACTTTATTTCTTAAAAGGATTTAGTCCTTTCCCTTTCAATGAAAGATTCAAGGAAGATTATAGATTCTCGTAATTTGTATCCAAAAACTCTAATCAATTGTAAATTTGGATTATGAAATTCCGAAACATAATTTTTGAATTGGATCACTATTTACAATTCAATAAGTATAACAAGAGGATCCATGGATAAAGCTAGGAAAGTTTCTTTCTAATCGTAACTAAATCTTCAGTTCTATTCATTGTTTGGTATAGAAAAATTGAAGCAAAATAGCTATTAAACGAGAACTTTGGTTTACTAAAGACATCGACATATTATATTGTTTTAGCTCGGTAGAAACCAAATACTTTTCCTAAGGATTCCGTTAAATAGAAATAAAGAACGAAGTAACTAGAAAGATTGTTCGAGTTCTCCTGATCTATCTTCTAGAAGGATCATCTAGAAAGCAAAATTTTCCGTGAAAGCACCCAGACGGAAAAAAAAGCTAACATAGATATTATGGGTTGAATTTTGATTTCGTTCCCGTCTTATTTTATTTGGGAATTTCTCCATCCATCATAAAGGAGCCGAATGAAACCAAAGTTTCATGTTCGGTTTTGAATTAGAGACGTTAAAAATATAAAAATGATCAATCGACGTCGACTAAAACCCTTAGCCTTCCAAGCTAATGATGCGGGTTCGATTCCCGCTACCCGCTCTAAATTTAAAATTGCCCTTATTAGAATTATAGACAATTTTCTCTATTGGAATTGTCTAATAGCAATTGTGTATTGAATTCACTTCAATACACAATTGCTAAAAAGATTTCGCACATTCTTTTTTTTTAACAATTGGAAAGTAAAAAAAAAGCGAAAAGCGTCCATTGTCTAATGGATAGGACATAGGTCTTCTAAACCTTTGGTATAGGTTCAAATCCTATTGGACGCAATATCAATATAGATATAAATATATTGATATTTATCTATTATTTAAATTTATATATATTATATATAATATATTTTTATTCTATTTCGAAAAAAGATAAGAAAGAAATAGAATAAGAAAGAAATTCTGAATGCTTTAAGATTTAATATTAAACAGAGATTAGTTATATACTTATTTCTATTATATATATACTTAACTTATAGATAGACTTCTAGTTATATTTATAGAATTTCTGAAAAATTTAATTAAAATTAAAGAATAAAATTGACTAAAGAATCAAAAATAAGAATGATCAAATTCGTTTCTTTTTTTTTTTTTTATTTCTACTGAAGTAGAAAACGTTCCAGTTGCTCTTGAATGCCTTCTTTCAAAACACTTTCTGCTTCAGCGGTTAATGTCTTGGTAGAGGATATGA